ATTCCCAAAAAAAATAAATTTGTATCAAATTTGAACTAGTAACTAATCCTACCATGGAAGTACTGAAAAAACTCATATAAGCAAAAAATCTCAAGTATCCTTGATCGTGAGCCATATAATTATCACTATAAATAAGAACCATGATTCCAACAGTAGTGATTAACATTGACATAATAGAAGTAAGTGGATCGATCAAGCAGCCGAATTCTAAAGAAAAATCATTATCGAGTGTCCAAGACCATACATATTGGTGGATAGAACTGCTATTTACTTGCTGAATAGACAGATTAGTTGAAAAAATCATGACTATACTTAACAATAAAATACTTGGAAAAGCCCACATACGACGAAGATTTTTTGTTGCTGTCGGAAAAAGAAGAAGGCCCACTCCTATTAACATAGGAACTGGAAGTGGAACGAAAGGTAAAATCCACCCATATTGATATGTTTGTTGCATAAGAAAATTGAAATTCATAATTACATAATTAATTGTTTCCGATTTATCGGATTTTACTTCTTTTGAAAGGAGTCAATAAAAAAATGAAAATATGCACTAACTTAAATATAAAAATATTTTTTTTATTTCTTTTTACTTATTCTTTCTAAATTTCTTGTAAATATTGCAAATATTCAAATCAAGAAGTTCCAATTGGTCAAATCATATGAAAGACAAAGATTAATTATGAGTCTCCTTCTAGTTTGAAAATTCAAGTCAAATTTGGACAAGTTACTCAAAATATTCTTCTTTTTTTTTAGAAAAATTTTATGCGATTTTACCATATCGTTCACAGTCTATTCTTTTAGAATTTTAGAAAAAAAATTATCTAGAAAAGCGCAGATTTTTTTTGAACAATAGATGTCTTTCACATCCAGCTATACGAATGAGTAATCTCTTCATTTTATTTAAATGGCAGTTCCAAAAAAACGTACTTCTGCATCAAAAAAGCGTATTCGTAAAAATTTTTGGAAAAGGAAAGGCTATTGGGCGGCGTTAAAAGCATTTTCTTTAGGGAAATCTCTTTCTACCGGGACTTCAAAAAGTTTTTTTGTGCGACAGACAAATAAAATCAAAAAATAAGTTATTAAGAAATAAAGTGGAAAACCTTAGAACAATATAAATCGACCTGACTCAAAAATGGAACGCTTCCGTTTCAAAAAAAAAATTCCCCAATTCCATTTCCTGGTAAATTAATCAATGGGAAATGGAATTCTTCTGGTTACTTTGACCGAATTCAAACAAAGTTTTTTTAACAAAAAAAAACACAAGATACTTGATTTAAATTTTCGTATATTTTCTTGTCAGGACGGGAGTCTTTTTTTCCCATCAACCTATTTGTACTATAATATTTTTTGCACAACTTTCTTACTTTTTAATTTCTATAAATTCTTATATAGAGCCCATATATCTCTCCCCATCAATTCACGCAAAAACACTTAATGAAAATATTCTGGATAAATGGGTGTGAATTTTGAATAATCTAAAATCTTTTTTGGTTCATTCATAAAACAGATTTTTGGGTTGTACTTTTTTAAATTAAAATCAAATAACTCAAAAACGGTAAATTTAAAATTTAAAAAAATGTTTTTTTGGGGGGGGCTTAATGCATAGTAAAACTTGCTGCTTTTACAAGAGTTCCAAGTCTAAAACCCACAATAAAACTAAAACAATAAACCTTCAAGTACATATTTGAAGAAATTTGTATTCATCAATTTGAATCTTTCCAACAAAATATTGCATTCTTAAATCTAGACGATTTCTTATTCATAGGCTATTATAGGGTCAAGACAAGCCGCTATGGTGAAATTGGTAGACACGCTGCTCTTAGGAAGCAGTGCTAGAGCATCTCGGTTCGAGTCCGAGTGGCGGCATGACATGTCCTAAAAAAATAAAATAGATCCTATAATGAATAATAATGAATTCAATTTCGGATTTCGATTTTATAATTAAGGAACTTTTTTTTATGATATTTTCAACTTTAGAGCATATATTAACTCATATTTCTTTTGCGACTGTTTCAATTCTAATTACAATTCATTTGATAACCTTTTTTGTCGATGAAATCGTAAAACTATATGATTCATCCGAAAAGGGCATGATAATGATCTTTTTGTGTCTAACAGGATTATTAATTTCTCGTTGGATTTATTCAAAACATTTTCCACTAAGTGATTTATATGAATCGTTAATCTTCCTTTCATGGAGTTTTTCTTTTATTTATATCGTTCCATATTTCAAAAAAGAAAAAAATATTCTAAACACAATAATTAGCCCAAGTGTTATTTTTTCCCAGGGATTTGCTACCTCAGGTCTTTTAACTGAAATACACGAATCCGAAGTATTAGTACCCGCTCTTCAGTCCGAGTGGTTAATAATGCATGTAAGTATGATGATATTAGGATATGTAGCCCTTTTATGTGGATCATTATTATCAGTATCACTTCTAGTCATTACAGTTAGAAAAAATAGAAGATTTTTTTCTACGAATAATCGTTTATTAAATTTAAATGAGTCATTTTTACTTGGTAAAGTCAAATACATGAATGAAGGAAAAGGAAAAAATGTTTTACAAAAAACTTCTTTTTTTTCTCCAATAAATTATTATAAGTCGCAATTGATTCAACAATTGGATTATTGGAGTTATCGGGTTATTAGTCTAGGATTTCTCTTTTTAACGATAGGAATTCTTTCTGGAGCAGTATGGGCTAACGAAGCATGGGGATCCTATTGGAGTTGGGACCCAAAAGAAACTTGGGCCTTTATTACTTGGATCATATTTGCAATTTATTTACATACTCAAACAAATATAAAATGGAAGGGTACAAATTCAGCAATTGTAGCGTTTATTGGGTTTCTTATAATTTGGATATGCTATTTTGGAGTAAATCTATTAGGAATAGGGTTACATAGTTATGGTTCATTTACATTAACATCTAATTAAATTCAAAAAGCTTACTACTTACGAATAGGAATAGAAAAGCATACAACGCATATGAATATCATTTTGTGTGAACTAGCGAGAGCCCCGTGACTTTGATTCGCGGCACTCTCGCCAGTTCTAGTTCAAATTTATTTTTTTTACTTAACACAAGAGAAGAAAAAGCCTTCTTTTTTTTTCATTGTACAACGAACCTTTTTGGAAACGATAAGATCGTTTTTTCATTTTTTTATCAATAAAAAAACGATCTATAAAAAGAATTAGATAGGATAACTTCAACCTTTTCAACTGATAGTGAAAGAACGAAATCTGGGTATATACCAATACCGAGTACGGGTAAAAAAATAGATATTGAAAGAAATAATTCTCGCGGCCCAGAATCAAAAAAATAAGAGTTTGGGCCGTTAAATATCTTGTATCCATAGAACATCTGGCGTAACATAGATAATAAATAAATAGGGGTTAATATCATTCCAATTGCCATTACAAAAGTAATTGGGATTTTTGTCATTAAAAGAAATTTTGGACTAGTAACTAATCCAAAAAATACTATTAATTCGGCAACAAAACCACTCATACCTGGTAATGCGAGGGAGGCCATCGAAAAACTACTGAACATCGTGAACATTTTTGGCATTGGGATAGCTATTCCACCCATTTCATCAAGATAAAGAAGACGTATTCTATCATAAGTTGTTCCGGCCAAGAAAAAAAGTGCAGCACCGATAAATCCATGAGAGATTATTTGTAAAAGGGCTCCGTTGAGCCCCATATCCGTGATAGAACCAATTCCTATAATTATAAAACCCATATGAGATACAGAGGAATAGGCTATTCTTTTTTTTAAATTCCGTTGACCCAGAGATGTTGAAGCTGCATAGATTATTTGCATTGCGCCCACTATTATCAACCAAGGAGAAAATAGAGAATGAGCATGAGGAAAAAATTCCATATTGATCCGAACTAATCCATACGCTCCCATTTTTAATAAGATTCCGGCTAGAAGCATACAAGTACTATAATGCGCTTCTCCGTGGGTATCTGGTAACCATGTATGTAGGGGTATGATTGGTAATTTGACAGCAAAAGCAAGAAAAAATCCACTATAAAATAATATTTCCAAGGCCGCGGGATAGGACTGATTAGCCAATATTTCAAAATTTAATGTTGGTTCAGTAGAACTATATAAACCGACACCCAGAACTCCCATTAAAAGAAAAATAGAACCCCCTGCCGTGTACAAAATAAATTTTGTAGCCGAATACAGGCGTTTTTTTCCTCCCCACATGGATACAAGTAGATAAACGGGAATTAATTCTAACTCCCACATGAGAAAAAAAAGTAAAAGATCTCGAGAAGAAAATAATCCTATTTGTCCACTGTACATTGCTAACATCAGGAAATGAAATAATCGAGAATCTCGAGTCACTGGCCAAGCCGCTAAAGTAGCTAAAGTAGTGATGAATCCCGTTAGTAAAATGGGTCCTATCGAGAGTCCATCTATTCCTAATCTCCAATGAAAATCCAAAAAAAGGATCCATTTATAATCCTCTATTAGTTGGATTAATGGGTCGTCTGATTGAAAATGATAGCAAAATGCATAAGTCGTTAGAAGAAGCTCTAAAATACACATACATATAGTATACCAACGTATTACTCTATTTCCCCTATGTGGAAGAAAAAAAATTAAGCAACCTGCAAATATTGGCAAAACCACAATTATTGTTAAACAAGGAAAATGGTTCGTGGTAAAGACAAGATACGCTTGGGCCATAAAAATCCGTGCTCAATTGAATTTTATTTTGAGCACGGATTTTGTCGGTAAAAAAAAAAAAGAAAAATGGATTCAAGTAGAGTTTTATGGTATGGAATGTATCAATAAGAATGTATCAATAAGCTAGACCCATACTGCGAGTTGTTTCATGCCATAAATAAACCCGAACACTCAAAAAATCCGTTGGACACGCGGATTCACACCTCTTACAACCAACGCAGTCTTCGGTCCTTGGGGCAGAAGCGATTTGTTTAGCTTTACATCCATCCCAAGGTATCATTTCTAATACA